ATAATCCTATTTTTTTATTCAATTTCGAATTGACCTTTGGATACAAATCGCGAGAATGTATATTCTTCTTCAAATATGCTATTGAAGGAAAAAGGATTAAACCTTTTTAAGAAATAAAATTTTTTGATCGGAATATGAAAAAACCGAAAGATCCCTTAACTATTTAAGTTATTAATCGAACGAATCACACTTTTACCACTAAACTATACCCGCTACATATCCATTATTATATATGGATATACCTTTTGTCGAACAAAGGAATGAGATGCAATTAAGATAGCATCAGACTCATGAAAATTCTAGCGTTGACACTACGTCCCGCCGGGGCGGGGGTATTTGAAAAAATAGGCGAAGAACAGAAAATTTTTCATTTAAATATTGAATTTTATTAAAAAATAAATAAAAAATTTAGAATAGAATTTCTTATTATTATAATATATTATTACAATATAATAATAAAGTATAATAATAAAGAAAGTGAAAAGTATAACTTTTCACTTGTTGTAAGTCATTATTGACAGTCCTGAATCGAAGGAGTTATTGAAGCTGGACCATAGAAATGATGAATTCCGCATTTCTTTTTTTGTTTTCAACTTTCCCTTCAACTGCCATATTTTATGAATTTGAATTCGGATCGATTGGATCTCAAATGTTCAAATAATGTCCCTTGAACAAATAAATAAGTTATGTTATATATGTATGTTATATATGTTATAATATATTATATGTGCGTTTCGTTTTTGATATTGTTTAATATATGTATGTGTTCTTTATCCAGTTAAGTAATTAAGTAGATTGAGAAAAAATACTAATAACAAAAAAATCTTAACTTAAAATACTTAATTAAGAATGGTGAAAAATATTCATATTCTTTCGTATTCCATAGTATATCACATTTTATAGTATATCATATTCTATAGTATACTATTTCCATGGTGTTAATAATACTAATAAATGACACTTCTATCATAGGAATAGGGATGGAAATTGGCTTTCTTGTTGCTTCAATAACAAGCAAGTATTTTTGATTTGATATCAAATCAAAAATAATGAAATCGTTTGATCTATGAAATGATTCATCAGAAGTAATGACCCGGCCAGTACTTAACCAGGCCGGGGGGATGAACCTTTCTTACAAAATAAAAGAAGGAATCAAAGAAGTAAGGTATTCTTTCTATATCTATTCTATTGGAGATAAGATATCCGTTTCGAATCATTACATTATCTGAATTGAATTACTGATCAAATTCGTAGATATCTTATCTATTTAAATAGAATATAGAATATATATTTAGAATATATTATTAGTGTTATTTTATCCTTATACCTATAATAAAGAAGGAAAACGAGGGTTTTTTTAATCTTTTTTACTTCACGTGTCACATCACATAAAAAATGAAAATTTTTGAATTGGGAGAGATGGCTGAGTGGACTAAAGCGGCGGATTGCTAATCCGTTGTACGAGTTATTTGTACCGAGGGTTCGAATCCCTCTCTCTCCGCCCCCTCTGATTACTTCAGACTTTCAAAATTTTTCAAATTTCAATCCCTTGATTTTTCATCATAGGTAAATGTATGGAATACATAAAAAAGTAAAGAAAAACTCAAAATCCCCCTTTTTTATTCCTCGCGTCCGGGATTACGGCCCGGATCGTTAGATAAGAATCCAAAGATGAAGAGAGAAACAAAAAATATCACTACTGTGTAAACAAAGAGTTTGAGAGTAAGCATTACACAATCTCCAAGATTATTTTTTTGGAAAAAGGAAATAGATTGCCTATTTTTTATCATATACACTATTTTGACATAACACCCCAAAAATGAAGTCTTTTCTTGAAAAAAAAAGTAATTTTCACGAATTTATTTGTAATAAGAAAAGAAAGATTCGGATTCCTTCATTACCAAAAATTTTTGGCCATATCATTATTTGGTATTGTGGGGTCCTTAGAAAGTCCTTGTTTACTGGAAGGTCAGAACGAGGAAATAAGTTGATCCAAATTTGTCACTGCGGTTATTCAATATAAAAGAATTTCGATTTTTGAATCGAGTAATGTAAAACTTATCTGATCTTATCAATTTTTCGAATTTTTTTCGGATAAACCACGAGCGGAGCATGAAAAATTTTATCGAAAACTTACGGCAGCTTGCCAAACAAAGGCTAAGAGAAAAAATAGTACAGGTATGACAGGCATAACATCTACGATTGGATTGAAAAAGGCATAAGCCTCGGGCAATTTGCCGAAGAAAAAACTACCCGAATAGAGGGTAGAATTAAGACAGATACAGATTAAATTAAAGATATTAAGCATAACAAACATTTCATTCTTGTAGATTAGAAAATTTGATTTTGGTTGAGTTCTTTTTCTTAGGGAAAAACGAGAAGGCGGGTCAAAAAACCCTTCTTTTTCTTCGAACTCTCCCAAATCAAAAATCTTTCCTTTCATTCTCAAATGAGAATACAAGGAATTTTTGTTTCATACAATATCTTAATTGAATTTTATGTAATGATCAATAATTTTTTTATTCTATATTTCCATGTGCTGAATCCTAGCAGCAATGTATCTCATATGTATTTTGGTTGGGATTGACGAATGACCAATACCAATATTAGTCTTTATTAGTGTCGAATATAAATTATAAATCGAAATGGGGCGTGGCCAAGCGGTAAGGCAACGGGTTTTGGTCCCGTTATTCGGAGGTTCGAATCCTTCCGTCCCAGATCGTCTCCATCAGAAACGAAAGATTCTTCTCTTTAACAATTTTCTGTTTCATTTTGGATATTTGGATATAATGTGATCTCGCCTTTTGTTCTGAATTCTAGAAATATGAATAATTCTAAGAATTCTATCTTTTCTTTCGTTTGGTTTCTCACAAACGTGATCGAGTGTACGGGTAGAAATAAAGATATTTCTTTGAATTCTTAATTCAAAAAAGAATTTTGGGTGTATCGTTCCTATTCAGAGTATACTTGTACTACTACTCATATTCATATTGAAGTAAGTTACTTAGGGAAACTTTGTGTTCCATATCGATGAAATGTGAATTCTCGCATGATGCATTCTGAATCGAAATAAGAAAAGGCCTTTTTTCTATTCTATTCCCCAAGGAAAGCCTAAAGAAAATAAACGGTGTACCCCAATTCCACACTTTATGTGGGGACTAAAGATTACGTAGTTTTTGGTATGAATTTCATTTTTTTCATCGTTCGTCTTAAAACTTCTAAAGCTGGGAAAAAATAGGAAAAACGAGTTGATCCGGATGCCGTTTTTTTGTATTTTATCTTATTCAAATGAATAATTGGAAATCAATGTAATGTAACGATGAAATGTATGGAAATTTATATATTCCATTTGTTTGACTTTATTAGAATTGGTGGAAAGATTATTGAACCTGAAGTAAAAAAAATCCGTCTGTATAATCTGTATAATATAAAATGAACAAGTCCTATAATATATATTATGTATTGTTATCGTATTGTTCTATTTCAGTAATAGCGGCTCGTTGGTTAAGTCAAAAGGGTCTATGATTCTTTAAATATCCATGATTACCCCCGGTAATAACTGTTCGTTGTATATGATGGATACGAAAAGATTCGAGTTATTCTTGATTCTTCTTTTCTCTTTCAGATGAAAGAAAGAATAACGACTTTAATCTTATCTTACCTTACACGAGACCTTTTCTATTCCATACTCATGAAAACAAAAAAACGATTTTTATTTTGACTTCATTTTTATGAACCTTGGTACTTGAAGAAGTATGAAAAATCTATTGTGAAAAATCTATATTATAGAGAAACTTATGACCTTTTTGAGTCATCGGACTAGCTTATATCTGGTTAATAATGGATTTTGGTCCGGAATTGGAAATCCATCCGGGATTGGAAATCCATTAAGGGCCATTCTTTTGAGGTTTCGAATTTCTTTATTCGAGAAAAATAGGATCTTTTTTTTTTTTCATGATTCACCATTCCGAACGATCTGTTGAAGATGTAAATAAGACTTAAGTATATTCCTCTTTTTTAGAAATCTGTTTCATTCATAGGATAGAATATGGGGTGAAATAACTTAAATAAAAACCTTTCTAAGACTTTTCCGGATAACTATTTATCTATCCATTTATCTATCCATAGATACACAGAAAGTATTATATACCGTTGAACCAATGACTATTCATGATTCCATATTGAATCAATTCCATACCGGTTCAAAATTCAATTTTAAATTAGAGGAATGTTGTTATGGTAAAACTTCGTTTGAAACGATGTGGTAGAAAGCAACGTGCGACTTGAAGGACATGATTCGCTGTGGATTCTTATACCCACCATTTTCTATAGGAATGAAGATGCTCTCGAATCGACATAGTTTGTTCTGTTCCTGCTCGGAACCTAATTTGTGTTGGGTTGGTAAATAGGAAAGGAATAGTACATGATGGAGCTCGAGCAAAAAGTATTGATTCATTTATCGGGGGGAAGAATCTAGGGTTAGTAACAATTAATAAGTTAGACCAACTTTGTAAGTATATCCTCAGTATAGAAATTGAAATCGAAGGGTTCAAATTTGAACAAGTTTGAAATGAAATAAAAAAGTCAACTTGTTGGAATTGGTAAAGTAAAACTTTTCAATTAAAATGTAAAGTGTATTATATTACAAGGGAATCAATCGTTAGTATTATCTTTCCACAGAAAGAAATAACAAAAAACAAAAGGTATGTTGCTGCCATTTTGAAAAAAAAAGGAGTAAAGATCACCGAAGTAATGTCTAAACCCAATGATTTTACAAAGCAAAGAGAAAGGATTCCGGAACAAGGAAACACTATTTTCAATTGTCTCAATAATTTTATTATTTTATTATAATGAGGAGTAAAAATAGAGACGAGACAAACAAGAGAGGTTAGAGACGACTCAAGAAATGCCTAAGGATTTACCTTCGAACTTTTTCAAAATTACCCAACTTGAGTTATGAGTACGAATGCTATTTCTTTTTTCTGTAAGTAAGAACAAAAAACAACTCAAATCATAGTCTAATTCATGATTTTATGGATCTATTTGCCATTATATACAGAATATACAGAAATATTAGAATCATTTTTCTCGAGCCGTATGAGGAGAAAACCTCCTATACGTTTCTAGGGGGGGTATTATTTATCTACATCTATCCCAATGAGCGATCTATCGAATCGTTGCAATTGATGTTCGATCCCGACGAGAAGGGAGAGATCTTCAAAAAGTGGGTTTTTACGATCCGATACAGAATCAAACTTATTTAAACGTTCCTGCTATTCGTTATTTCCTTGAAAAAGGTGCTCAACCTACAGGAACTGTTCATGATATTTTAAGGAAAGCAGAATTACTTAAAGAAAGAGCTTCGTAAAGAAAAAAAAACAAAATTTCTAAATAAAAAAGGAAGGGTAACTAGTATCTATTTTTGGTAATTATTTACCCACAATTTGCTCTTTTCTTGTTCTATTTATACTTAATTTACTTTATTTCTTGTTGTGCCAATCCAACACAATTATTTGATTTACTTATTAATTTATATTAATTTAATTGAATTTGTTTTCTCAACATTCATATTGACAATGGTGTATCGAATAAATATAATTCGATCGTAGATAAATAGATCTTTTTATTCCGACTCCGACCTCTATTGGTTTTTCCTTTACTTCAGTCAAATAATGGATTTGCCGGATTTACTGTTATACAAGATGTATTTTCTTAACGAAAATCAAAATTTTTGAGAAAAAGGGGCGGTCTGTAAATGTAAATTTTGACATTTCTATTTTGAATCTGTTGTTTTTAATTCGATCCGCTCATTTTGCTATTTTGATGTTTATAATTGATCATAAAATCTTTCCTTTCTATTTCATTTCTTACTAGTTCAATGTTTTGACGTAGTTGTACAGTGCAATTCAATTGATTTTTTTATTTCGATCATATCTACATATTTATCTGGGTTGCTAACTCAACGGTAGAGTACTCGGCTTTTAAGTGCGACTATGATCTTTTACACATTTGGATGAAGCAAGGAATTCGTCCAGACTCTTGGTAGAGTCTATAAGACCACGACTGATCCTGAAAGGTAATGGATGGAAAAAACAGCATGTCGTAATAATAAGAAAAAAATAGAATTTCTTATTATATTCTTATTTTTTTTTTTTAGTGGAATTTTGAGTTGATCCTTACCGGATCATTCCAAAATTTTGTTTTTATTTTTGGAGGAGGGCAAAAGAAATTCACATTTACAGTCGGTCTAGTGAATAAATGGATAGAGCCCTACGGCTCCAATTCTGATAAAAAAAAAAGCAACGAGCTTCTATTCTTAATTTGAATAATTACCCGATCTAATTAGATGTTAAAAATAAATTAGTGCCTGATGCGGGAAAGGTTCTCCTGTGAATGGACCTTTGATTCTTTTTTTTTCTTTTTTAATAAATCCTAACTATTTCTCTATTATGGATTGGAAACGAATGTGTAGAAGAAACAGTATACTGACAAAAAGAATTTGTTCCAAAGTCAAAAGAGCGATCGGGTTGTAAAAATAAAAGATTTTTGACCCTCTGGTAATTATAACGAAGATAAACCCATTGGATAGAAGGGGAGAGGAAAAAGATCTGTTGATTGGATTCCCTGTTTCCGGGGTATATATTTTTTTCCATACATAATACATACCCTGTTCTGACCATATTGCACTATGTATAATTTGATAATCCAAGAAATGCCTATTGTTTCTGGTTCAAGTAGAAATGTAAGTCAATGGAAGAATTACAAGGATATTTCGAAAAGGATAGATCTCGGCAACAACACTTCCTATATCCGCTACTCTTTCAGGAGTATATTTATGCACTTGCTCATGATTATGGTTTAAATGGTTCGACTTTTTACGAATTCGCGGAAGTTTTTGGTTATGACAATAAATCTAGTTTAGCACTTGTAAAACGTTTAATTACTCGAATCTATCAACAGAAATCTTTGATTTCTTTGGTTAATGATTCTAACCAAAATCGATTTGTTGGGTACACCCACAACAATTTTTTTTATTCTCGTTTTTATTCTCAAATGATATCAGAAAGTTTTTCAATTATTGTAGAAATTCCATTCTCGCTGCGATTAGTATCTTATTTCAAAGAGAAAGAAATACCAAAATATCATAATTTACGATCAATTCATTCAATTTTTCCCTTTTTAGAGGACAAATTATCGCATTTAAATTATGTCTCAGATATACTAATACCTCATCCCATCCATATGGAAATCTTGGTTCAAATTCTTCGATGCTGGATTCAAGATGTTCCCTTTTTGCATTTATTGCGATTCTTTCTTCACGAATATCATAATTGGAATAGTCTTCTCATTACTCAGAAGAAATCCATTTTCGTTTTTTCAAAAGAAAATAAAAGACTATTTCGGTTCCTATACAATTTTTATGTGTTTGAATTTGAATTTTTATTTGTTTTTATTCGTAAACAATCCTCTTATTTACGATTAAGATCTTTTGGAACTTTT